TCCCTTTCCAAAAAAGATCAATACACCGAGCACTACACTTAGATTTATTAGATTTGTTGCTAAAATATCGGTATTAAACCCGAAACTCCCGGCGGATGGCCAGTGAACCAAGGAAACGAAAGAATCGGTTACATTTTTCATATGATCTCCCCTTATAGATAGATAGATAGACTCAAAAAATAGAACAGAGTTTTTTTATTGAAATTCCCAATAAGCATTATTCTTATTAGAACTAGGTACCAAGCCCCATCTCAATTGTGACATACCTCATTTGTTGCAACATTTCCTAAAATGGAAAGTTCCATTGGACTAAGAAAGGGAAGGAAGAAAGCGAGTCGGTATGTTAATTCCTCATCTTCAAATCAGTCCTTCCCAGAGTTATTGTCTCAACAAATAAATAATTGTAGGAGTGAAATCTTGATAAAAAGCAAGTGGCAAGTCCAAGGCAATTTTACAGGATTAAACTATTAAACTAAACAAAAGGATTCGCAAATAAAAGTGCTAATGCTACAACCAGTCCATAAATTGTTAAAGCTTCCATAAAAGCTAGACTAAGTAATAAAGTACCTCGTATTTTTCCTTCCGCCTCAGGCTGTCTCGCAATACCTTCTACAGCTTGGCCCGCAGCAGTACCTTGGCCAACTCCAGGTCCAATAGAAGCAAGCCCTACGGCCAATCCAGCAGCAATAACGGAAGCGGCAGAAATCAATGGATTCATAATAAGTTCCTCGCACAAAAATAAAAATAAAAAATGGTTAATGATACAATCAAACAATTACTTATAACTTATATATTATTATTTCATCGCTAAGATTCATCCAATACAAACTAAGAATTCCTAATTTAAGTAAGAATAAAATCTTATTGACTCATCCAAACTACTTCAATATCTCTTTTTTAGTTTCTATCCTCGCCTTTGTCTTTGTGAATTCAGATAACTTTAGTTGTTCGATTTTTTGTTCCGAACCATTCTTTTTTTTTCAATTTCATCATTCAATTCAGAGTCACAGAACAGACGAAAGAGAAGTACTTCCATTGGAATCCCGATAGAAATTCACAGGAGTAGGGCAAATTATATATATCTTTAGTTCATATATAACTAGTCAATTATCACATATACATGCCTTTCTTACATAACGTAAACCAATTATTCGTATCTTAGAGTCAATCGGATTCTAGAATAATTCTTCGAAACATTTACAAAAGTTGAATTCTAGCCGTTAGATTGCATATACCTAGTTTGACCCCCCTTTCCTAACTAAACCTTTTTTTAGGACTCTCCTTTTTTGTAAACTATTTTATTCCTTTTAGTTATCATTATCTCTGACATGGATACAATATCTAAATGGATGAATTCATTAGGCCGAATGATTACATGGAAATCTCAGTATTTTATTGATCTAAGCCTATGCAATTTTTTTATTTAATATAATTTTATTTTGGTCAATCATTGAGTTGAATGAAATCAACGGAAATTAAAATTGTTCCATAGAACATCCTTTTTTTACAACAATTCCCTCATATCATAATCTTTTTTGCCATTACTCTAGATTATAGATCTTAATATAGCATATTTTTAGATTTATGGGCCTTACGTAGATTATGTTGAGCCAGGCATAAATTGCGTTGGGCTAAGCTAAAAAAAAGAAAACGGCTAGTCAATGATGACCCTCCATAGATTCCCCTATATAAGCCGCAGCTAAAGTTGCAAAAATAAGAGCTTGAATACCGCTTGTAAATAATCCAAGGAACATAACTGGTATAGGAACCACTAAGGGTACTAAAGAAACAAGAACAACAACTACTAATTCATCAGCTAATATATTCCCGAAAAGTCGAAAACTAAGTGATAAAGGTTTTGTGAAATCTTCTAAGATGTTAATGGGTAAAAGGATTGGAGTTGGTTGAATATATTTACCGAAATAACCTAATCCTTTTTTGGTAAGACCCGCATAAAAATATGCCACTGACGTGAGTAAAGCTAAAGCAACGGTAGTATTTATATCATTCGTGGGTGCGGCTAACTCCCCGTGGGGTAACTGTATGATTTTCCAAGGTAAAAGAGCCCCTGACCAATTAGAAACAAAGATAAAGAGAAACATCGTTCCAATAAAGGGAACCCAAGTACCATAGTCTTCTCCAATTTGAGTTTTGCTCACGTCGCGAATGAATTCAAGAACATATTCGAAGAAATTCTGACCGTCAGTCGGAATGGTTTGTGGATTCCGAACAGCTATGGTGACAGAACCTAATAAGATAGCAATTACAACCCAAGAAGTAATAAGTACTTGGGCATGGACTTGTAAACCTCCTATTTGCCAATAGAAATGTTGGCCTACTTCCACACCGGCTATATCGTATAACACTTTTAGTGTGGTGATGGAACATGATAGAACATTCATCTTGCCCTCTGACAGAAATAGAACTTTAATAAAAAGAATTATTTTGATTCAATCATTTCTTTCTTGAATTCTATATTTTGTATACCAACTAATCACAT